CCCTTCTAGAGGTATTTTAGTGATAGGTTCTATAGGAACTGGACGATCCTGTTTGGTCAAATACCTAGCGACAAACTCCTATGTTCCTTTCATTACGGTATTTCCGAACAAGTTCCTGAATGACAAGCCTAAAGGTTATCTTATTGATGATATCGATATTGATGATAGTGACGATATCGATATTGATGATGACCTTGATATTGATACGGAGCTGCTAACTATGACGAATGTGCTAACTATGTATATGACGCCGAAAATAGACCGATTTGATATCACCCTTCAATTCGAATTAGCAAAAGCAATGTCTCCTTGCATAATATGGATTCCAAACATTCATGATCTGCATGTGAATGAGTCGAATTACTTATCCCTCGGTCTATTAGAGAACTATCTCTCCAGGGATTGTGAAAGATGTTCCACTGGAAAGATTCTTGTTATTGCTTCGACTCATATTCCCCAAAAAGTGGATCCCGCTCTAATAGCTCCGAATAAATTAAATACATGCATTAAGATACGAAGGCTTCTTCTTCCACAACAACGAAAGCACTTTTTCATTCTTTCATATACTAGGGGATTTCACTTGGAAAAGAAGATGTTCCATACTAACGGATTCGGGTCCATAACCATGGGTTCCAATGCGCGAGATCTTGTAGCACTTATCAATGAGGCCCTATCAATTAGTATTACACAGAAGAAATCCATTATAGAAACTAATACAATTAGATCAGCTCTTCATAGAAAAACTTGGGATTTTCGATCCCAGATAAGATCGGTTCAGGATCATGGGATCCTTTTCTATCAGATAGGAAGGGCTGTTGCACAAAATGTACTTCTAAGTAATTGCCCCATAGATCCTATATCTATCTATATGAAGAAGAAATCATGTAAGGGAGGGGATTCTTATTTGTACAAATGGTACTTCGAACTTGGAACGAGCATGAAGAAATTAACGATACTTCTTTATCTTTTGAGTTGTTCTGCCGGATCGGTCGCTCAAGATCTTTGGTCTTCATCCAGACACGATGAAAAAAATTGGATCACTTCTTATGGATTCGTTGAGAATGATTCTGATCTAGTTCATGGCCTATTACTATTATTACTATTAGAAGTAGAAGGCGCTCTGGCTCTGGCGGGATCCTCACGGACAGAAAAAGATTGCAGTCAGTTTGATAATAATCGAGTGACATTACTTCTTCGGTCCGAACCAAGGAATCAGTTAGATATGATGCAAAATGGATCTTGTTCTATCGTTGATCAGAGATTTCTATATGAAAAATACGAATCGGAGGAAGGGGCCCTCGATCCGCAACAGATAGAGGAGGATTTATTCAATCACATAGTTTGGGCTCCTAGAATATGGCGCCCTTGTGGCAATCTATTTGATTGTATCGAAAGGCCCACTGAATTGGGATTTCCCTATTGGACTGGGTCATTTCGGGGAAAATGGATCATTTATCATAAAGAGGATGAGCTTCAAGAGAATGATTCGGAGTTCTTGCAGAGTGGAACCATGCAGTACCAGACACGAGATAGATCTTCCAAAGAACAAGGCTTTTTTCGAACAAGCCAATTCATTTGGGACCCTGCGGATCCCTTCTTTTCCCTATTCAAAGATCAGCCCTTTGTCTCTGTGTTTTCACGTCGAGAATTCTTTGCAGATGAAGAGATGTCAAAGGGGCTTCTTGCTTCCCAAACAAATCCTCCTACATCTATATATAAACGCTGGTTCATCAAGAATACGCAAGAAAAGCACTTCGAATTGTTGATTCATCGCCAGAGATGGTTTAGAACCAATAGTTCATTATCTAATGGATCTTTCCGTTCTAATACTCTATCCGAGAGTTATCAGTATTTATCAAATCTGTTCCTATCTAACGGAACGCTATTGGATCAAATGACAAAGACATTGTTGAGAAAGAGATGGCTTTTCCCGGATGAAATGAAACATTTGATTCATGTAACAGGAGAAAGATTCCCCATTCCTTAGCCGTAAAGATATGTGCCCATGAAAAGGGGATTAAGTGGAACAGAATTGGCCGGATGGTAGAGTCGTGGAAACACTTGTTTCTTCCATCTTTTTGGCCTTAGCTCCATGGAACAATATGCTACTGCTGAAACATGGAAGAATTGAAATCTTAGATCACTATGTGTGGATGATATGAACTGCCTAAACAAGAATTCTTGAATGGCGAAAGAGCCTATTACTCGCTACATCAAACAATTTCTACTAATGAAACCATGTAAATCCATCGGAAAATACGCATGTCCGCTGAAATGGTTGTTGCTATCTGCTCCAATAACGAATCATTGGTTTCATTGAATAACTAAAGAAAATAGATAGACCTTGTCTCAGGTCGATGGATCTTCTCAATTGGAAGATCTCCCATATGGATAATACACATTCCAGTTGACCGAGCCTAATTCTAATTGTTTTGTTCCGAAGCAAAGATATCCACGGAGGCGGGTTCGTCCTATTCAGATATTCACGGCCAAGAGGTAC